CAGAATTTTTTGAATTTTGATGTATTATAACTGGAGTTAACAATTTGGATAATATGTCCAACTCCATTCCTTGTTGATTGAAAGGAATTCCTATGGCCCCAACGAACAAAGTAAATATGCCTAATACAAGCATAGGAAATAGCATAGTAGTATCCGATTCATGGGGATACAAAAAAGTGTTCTTAATACCAAAATGCGTAATAGTAATAAAGAGCCGCCTCATCTTTCTTACATTAATATCAATTGGATACGTCTTCTTCAACAAAAAAGAAATCCTTTCATTATTATTATTCATTGTTAATAAAGATAATAAACGAAATCTTTTTTGAATTCTTTTTTTACCTTTTATATCTTTACCCCATAGAGATATTGAATAAAACGAGTTGTTTGTTTTGCCACTGTAATTTTGAAAATGAACATTTAAATATCCTTCAAAAGTAAGTAAATAGATCCGAAACATATAAAATGCAGTTAATCCTGCTGTGAAAAAAGCTATTATTGCAAAAATCGGTGAATACAACCAACTATCATTAATAATTTCATCTTTAGACCAAAAACAGGCAAGAGGTGGAATACCACAAAGGGAAAGTATACCTAAAAAAAAAGCAGTTTTTGTAATCGGCACATGTTTTGTTAAACCACCCATAAGAACCATATTCTGACTTTTATCTGGAGAATACCCAACAATCGCTTCCATTGAATGAATGATTGATCCAGACCCTAAAAACAACAATGCTTTCGAATAAGCATGAGTAATCAAATGAAATAAAGCAGCTCGATAAGACCCAATACCGAGAGCTAACATCATATAACCCAATTGAGACATTGTAGAATAGGCTAAACTTCTCTTAATATCTTTTTGAGCAAGAGCTAAAGTAGCTCCTAATAGTAATGTTATTATACCTATCAAAGCTATTATATTCATTATGTAAGGTATAACTATGAAAAGAGGAAGAAGCCGAGATACAAGAAAAATTCCTGCGGCTACCATAGTAGCAGCATGTATAAGAGCTGAAATAGGAGTAGGTCCTTCCATAGCATCAGGTAACCATACCTGAAGGGGAAATTGAGCGGATTTAGCAATTGCACCAGAAAATAATAAGAGGGCACACAAAGTAACAAATAAAAAATTAACTTCATTATTAGAAATCAAGTTATTGAATATCTCAAACAAATCCTGAAATTCGAAACTGCCTGTTATCCAATAAAGACCTAAAATTCCTAATAATAAACCAAAATCCCCTACACGATTAGTTACAAACGCTTTTTGACAAGCATTCGCTGCAATCGGTCGTGTGAACCAAAAACCTATTAATAGATAAGAACAGACTCCAACTAATTCCCAAAAAATATAAATTTGTATCAAATTAGAACTGGTCACTAATCCCAGCATTGAAGTATTGAAAAAACTCATATAAGCAAAAAATCTCAAATATCCTTGATCATGAGACATATAATTGTCACTATAAATAAGAACCATAATTCCAACAGTAGTAATTAAGATTGACATAATAGAAGTAAGTGGATCGATCAAGTAGGTGAACTCTAAAGAAAAGTCATTATTGATGGTCCAAGACCATACATATTGATAGATATAACTGTTATTTATTTGCTGAATAGGCAGATTGGCTGAAAAAATCATAACTATACTTAACAATAAAACACTAGGAAAAGCCCACATGCGGCGAAGATTTTTTGTTGTCTTCGGGAAAAGGAGAAGCCCCACTCCTATTAACATAGGAATTATAACTGGAATGAAAGGTATGATCCATGAATATTGATATGTATATTCCATAAAAATAAATAAATAAAAATTTTTTATTCTTAATTAACTGTTTCTGATTCACCAGCTCTTATTTTTTTTTTTTGAAAGGAATCAGTTAATAAAAAAATTAAGAATATAAAATTTTATTTTAGTTTTATATATCTTATATATTATAAATTTTTTCAAAATACTTCAAACAAAACAAGATATTTCAAATCAAGAAGTTTGAATTGGTCAAATGAGATGACCAAGCTACTATTGAAAAATAAATACTTACTCTTTTTTTTTTTAAGTAAGATTTTATGAAGCTACAAAAAATAAAAATTTCAATTATTATTACAATTTACATAATACAATATTTTAACAATATTTTAATCTCGGGAGAGAGTAAGGACAAATAATTACACCAAAAAGAGTATTTTTTTTTGATATGATTCAAAAAAGACAGACACAGTCCATACATAACTTAACTCAAGGAAATAAGAGCTATTTTTTTTAGTTCGTTTATTCAGAATCATTAACCAATGCAGTTTTGAATTGATTGAAGGAATTACTAAAAGAAAATGACTTTTCTTTAGAAAAAAAATGATGTATACTTTAACACATTAACTGCGAGTCTCATTTGAATTTGAAAATTTTAATTAGGTGCACTCTTTTTTCAAGTTTGACTAATTAAGCAATTAAAAAAAATTAAGGGAATTACGGGTTGGTTTCTTAAACTTTTTGATGTATTTTATTACATGTATAAATATAGCACGATGAAAATAAACAATAAACAATATAAAGGAACAACCACTTTGGTTTCTATTTTTTCTTTTTTTATGACGAGAGTCTAATTTATCTAATTTAGACTATAAATAGATAATTAGATAGTAAGTAAAGAACAATTGGTTTTGAACAATAGATGTCTTTCACATCCAACTAGAGAAATGAATACTCTATCATAATTTTTTAATGGCAGTTCCAAAAAAACGCACTTCTATATCAAAAAAACGAATTCGTAAAAATATTTGGAAAATGGAGGGGTATTGGGTAGCATTGAAAGCTTTTTCGTTAGCGAAATCTCTTTCTACAGGGAATTCAAAAAGTTTTTTGTACAATAAGAAATAAATAATTAATGGAATAATCTGAATCTATTTCTGACTCTAAAAAAAGTCTAGTTTCATTTTTAATTTCGTTTCTAATTTTTTAATTTATATATTATATATAATAATTATACTTAAAATATAATAATTATACTTAAAAACTAAAAATAAAATAATAAAAAAAAGAAAAAAAAAAGTAATGATTCCCATTCCTTAATGTTTTGAATGGATAAATATTAAATTGAATTCGTTTTGCCATTATGTTATGTAAAAAAATTCTTATTTTGTATACTTAATACTTCATTTTTTAAAATGATATTCTTTTTTGTTTGACAAAAAAAAGAATAAATACAAGATATAAAGTTTCAACTGTCTTTTTAGTAAAGTTTTGTCTTTTTTATATTTATTTATTTATATAATATATTATAGAATATATACTCTTTTTTATAGAACAACAAATATAAGATCTTTAATCCAAATTCAAATTAATGAGTTGTTGAAACTCATTTTTTTAGTTTCAAACTTGTTTTGTAATTTTCTGAACAATCATTTTAAACAATAATTATCAATATATACTCCTTATCCTTATATATACCTTATATACCTCGTATAAAATATCCACCTAAATGGGACAAGAAGCTTTTATCAATGGATATTTTATACGAGAAATGTATCAATTTTGGTCATAAAAAAAAAAATGGATCCTATAGTTGCTTGGGCTGGGGAAGATAGTATGTATTAAGTATTAATTTTTAACGGGTTATTCTAATTTGAAGTAGGGTCCAATTACGATAGAAATCGAAACTCTTTTTTTATATGATACGCCAAATATTAAATTAAATCAAACAAATATTAAAAAATAAGGATTATTATTGGAAATACGTTTTAAATCACTATTTTTTAAACGAGTTTTTATTCATCAATTTCTTTATTCATGAATTTAAATGTTTCCTATAAAACTAAAAAATATTGAATGATTGAGTACTTTAACCTAGACGATTAAATAAGAATAGGTTATTATGATTTCGAACAAGCCGCTATGGTGAAATCGGTAGACACGCTGCTCTTAGGAAGCAGTGCTAGAGCATCTCGGTTCGAGTCCGAGTGGCGGCATGGCATCTTATAAAAGAGTAAGTCCTATAATAAATTCAAGTCCCGACTTCCATTCCTATAATTTCGAGAATCCCCCCCTTTTATTTATTTTAAAAATTTTTATGATATTTTCAAGTTTAGAGCATATATTAACTCATATATCCTTTTCGGTTGTTTCAATTGTAATTTCAATTCGTTTGATAATCTTATTAATTAATGAAAGCGCAGGACTATATGATTCATCAGAAAAGGGCATAAAAACTACTTTTGTCTGTATAACAGGATTATTAGTTACTCGTTGGATTTATTCGAGACATTTACCCTTAAGTGATTTATACGAATCATTAATTTTTCTTTCGTGGAGTTTGTCCATTATTTGTATGGTTCCGTATTTAAAAAAAAATATAAACCATTTAAGCGCAATAACCGCGCCAAGTGTTATTTTTACCCAAGGCTTTGCTACTTCTGGTTTTTTAACTGAAACGCATCAATCCGTAATATTAGTACCCGCTCTACAATCTCATTGGTTAATGATGCACGTAAGTATGATGGTATTGGGTTATGCAGCTCTTTTATGTGGATCATTATTATCAGTAGCTCTTATAGTCATTACATTTCGAAAAGTCATAAGGGCTTTTGAGAAAAAGAATAATGATTCATTTTCATTTGATGCGATCCAATACATGAATGAAAGAAACAACGTTTTATGGAACATTTCTTTGATCTCTTCTAGGAATTATTATAGATCTCAATTGATTCAACAATTGGATCATTGGAGTTATCGTATTATTGGTATTGGGTTTATCTTTTTAACCATAGGTATTCTTTCGGGAGCAGTATGGGCAAATGAGGCATGGGGCTCATATTGGAATTGGGATCCGAAGGAAACTTGGGCATTTATTACTTGGACCATATTCGCGATTTATTTACATATTCGAACAAATAAAAATTTTGAAGGTGTAAATTCCGCAATTGTAGCCTCGATGGGATTTCTTATAATTTGGATATGCTATTTTGGGGTCAATCTATTAGGAATGGGGCTACATAGTTATGGTTCATTTACACTAACGTCTAACTGAAGAAAGGACCTAACGAACACAAGCAAACATGGGACAGCATATATATATAAGAAAACATTGTGTAAGCCTTCGAGAACCTTTTGAATCACTACTTTGATTCAAAAGGTTCTTACAAAGGCCAAACAAATCTGGTTAAAAGTCTAATTCATTTTTTTATTTTTAACTTAAGTTAAAGTTAAACTTAAGAGAAGAAAAAATACTTATTATTTTATTGTTTTTTTTTAATTGTTCAACGAATTTTTTTAAACATCCTAATATTATTTATTATTTATTATTAGTATAGGATTGCTGTTTGATTTTTTATTTTATTCATGAAAATTATCTATAAAAATAGATAGATATAATATCTTCGACCTTGTCAACTGATAGTGAGAAAACGAAATCCGGATAAATACCAATACCTATTACAGGTAAAAGGATAGAGATCGAAACAAATAATTCTCGCGGTCCAGAATCAAAAAAATAAGAGTTTGGAGCATTAAAAAACTTGTATCCATAGAACATTTGGCGTAACATAGATAATGAATAAATAGGAGTTAATATCATTCCAATTGCCATTACAAATGTAATTAGTATTTTTGTTATTAAAAAAAATTTTTGGCTGGTAATTAGTCCCAAAAATACTATTAATTCTGCAACAAAACCACTCATCCCCGGTAATGCAAGGGAAGCCATCGATAAGATACTGAAAGTCGTGAATATTTTTGGAACCGGGATCGCCATTCCGCCCATTTCGTCGAGATAAACAAGACGTATTCTATCAAAACTCGTTCCCGCCAAGAAAAAAAGTGCAGCGCCAATAAAGCCATGAGAGATTATTTGTAAAATGGCTCCATTGAGGCCCATATCACTTATAGAGCCAATTCCTATAATTATGAAACCCATATGAGATATGGAGGAATAGGCTATTCTTTTTTTTAAATTACGTTGACCGGGAGATGCTGAAGCTGCATAGATTATTTGAATTGTGCCTACTATAATCAACCAGGGAGCAAATAGAGAATGAGCGCGGGGCAAAAATTCCATATTAATCCGAACCAATCCATACGCCCCCATTTTTAATAAAATTCCGGCTAGAAGCATACAAGTACTGTAATGTGCCTCCCCATGGGTGTCTGGTAACCATGTATGTAAAGGTATAATTGGTGATTTGACAGCAAAAGCAATAAGAAATCCAATATAGAATATTATTTCCAGTGCTACTGGATAAGATTGATTAGCTGATGTTTCAAAATTTAATGTTGGTTCATTGGAACCATATAAACCGATACCCAGAACTCCCATTAAGAAAAAAACGGAACTTCCCGCAGTGTACAAAATAAACTTTGTGGCTGAATACAAACGTTTCTTTCCCCCCCACACGGATAGAAGTAGATAAACGGGAATTAATTCTAACTCCCACATGATGAAAAAGAGTAAAAGGTCTCGAGAAGAAAATGATCCTATTTGGCCGCTATACATTGCTAACATCAGGAAATGGAATAATCGGGAATCTCGAGTAACCGGCCGAGCCGCTAAAGTAGCTAAAGTGGTGATAAATCCTGTCAGCAAAATAGGTCCTATAGAAAGTCCATCTATTCCCAATCTCCAGTAAAAATCAAAAAAATTGATCCATTTATAATCCTCCGTCAGTTGCATTAATCGATCGTCCAATTGGAAATGATAATAGAAGGCATAAGTTATTAGAAGGAGTTCCAGAGCGCATATGAATATAGTATACCCCCTTATTACCTTATTTCCTCTATGAGGGAGAAAGAAAATTAAGGAACCCGCGAATATTGGCAAAACTACCACTATTGTTAACCAAGGAAAATAATTCGTAGTAAAAACAAGATACACTTGGACCAGAAAAATCCGTGCTCGAAAAAAGATATTCTATTTTTTTTTATTTTCTTTTTTCGAGCAGGGGGATTTTTGTCGGTAAAAAAAATGAATGTATTCAGGTGGGATTTGTGAAAGGAATCAATAAGCTAGGCCCATGCTTCGAGTTGTTTCATGCCATAAATAAACTCGAACACTCAAGTAATCCGTTGGACAGGCGGATTCACATCTCTTACAACCAACACAGTCTTCTGTTCTTGGAGCAGAAGCAATTTGTTTAGCTTTACATCCGTCCCAAGGTATCATTTCTAATACATCTGTGGGGCAGGCTCGGACACATTGAGTACACCCTATACACGTATCATAAATCTTTACTGAATGTGACATTGGATATATAAATTTTTGAACATCATAAGTTTTCGATCTAGTAAACTTGTAAATGAATTATACATATATTTAGTATTTAGACACCAGATGAATCAATGATTTACCAGAATTTTTATAATTAATCTGCTTCCGGATCGGCTCATGCGAGAGGTCCAAGATCCTTTGATTTATTGCATTTTTTGTAAACACGATCAATACGTTATGTACCATCCATGTTAATTCGACTATATAAATATTATAATTTATATGATTAATACTGCTTATTAATACA